GCTAGTGTAGCTTAATGTAAAGCATAACACTGAAGATGTTAAGATGGGCCCTAAGAAGCCCCGCATGCACAAAGGCATGGTCCCGACCTTACTATTAGCTCTAGCCCAACTTACACATGCAAGCCTCCGCAGTCCCGTGAGTATGCCCTCAATCCCCCGCCCGGGGACGAGGAGCGGGCATCAGGCACAAGTTTTTAGCCCAAGACGCCCAGCCTAGCCACACCCCCAAGGGAATTCAGCAGTGATAGACATTAAGCCATGAGTGAAAACTTGACTCAGTCAGGGTTAATAAGGGCCGGTAAAACTCGTGCCAGCCACCGCGGTTAGACGAGAGGCCCCAGTTAATAGTATTACGGCGTAAGGGGTGGTTAAGGAGAACAAGATAATAAAGCCAAATGGCCCCTTGGCCGTCATACGCTTCTGGGTGTCCGAAGCCCAATATACGAAAGTAGCTTTAGTAAACCCACCTGACCCCACGAAAACTGAGAAACAAACTGGGATTAGATACCCCACTATGCTCAGCTGTAAACCCAGACGCCCCGCTACAATTTGGCGTCCGCCAGGGTACTACGAGCATCAGCTTGAAACCCAAAGGACCTGACGGTGCCTTAGACCCCCCTAGAGGAGCCTGTTCTAGAACCGATAACCCCCGTTAAACCTCACCACTTCTAGCCACCCCAGCCTATATACCGCCGTCGCCAGCTTACCCTGTGAAGGCAATAAAAGTAAGCAAAATGGGCAAAACCCAGAACGTCAGGTCGAGGTGTAGCGTACGAAGCGGGAAGAAATGGGCTACATTTTCTATGATAGAACACTACGGACATGCAACATGAAATAGTGCTTGAAGGAGGATTTAGTAGTAAAAAGGAAACAGAGTGTCCTTTTGAACCCGGCTCTAAGGCGCGTACACACCGCCCGTCACTCTCCCCTGTCTAAACGCAATTAAGATATTTAACACCAAAGCACTGACAAGGGGAGGCAAGTCGTAACATGGTAAGTGTACCGGAAGGTGCACTTGGATAAACTCAGGGCGTGGCTGAGTAAGATAAGCATCTCACTTACACCGAGAAGACATCCATGCAAGTTGGATCACCCTGAGCCAAACAGCTAGCCTAACGACTAATATAACCAAAAAATATTAATAACAAAACACGACCTCACACCAAAAATTAAACCATTTTTTTGCCTGAGTATGGGAGACAGAAAAGGCCTAACCTAGAGCAATAGAAAAAGTACCGCAAGGGAACGCTGAAAGAGAAGTGAAACAACCCATATAAGCAATAAAAAACAAAGACTAAGCCTTGTACCTTTTGCATCATGATTTAGCAAGTACCCCCAAGCAAAGAGACCTTTAGTTTGAAACCCCGAAACCAGGTGAGCTACCCCGAGACAGCCTATTTACTTAGGGCTAACCCGTCTCTGTGGCAAAAGAGTGGGAAGAGCTCCGGGTAGAAGTGACAGACCTACCGAACCTGGTGATAGCTGGTTGTCTGAGAGATGGATAGAAGTTCAGCCCTATTACGCCCCCGACCAAAACACACCGCTCAAGGTGCAAGGGAAATATTTAGGAGTTAGTTAGAGGGGGTACAGCCCCTCTAACAAAGGATACAACCTTATAAAGGAGAATAAAGATCATAATCTACAAGACATACTGTTCTAGTGGGCCTAAAAGCAGCCACCTAAACAGAAAGCGTTAAAGCTCAGACAGAAAGAAGTTTATTATAATGATAACAAATCTTATTTCCCTAATAATATCAGACCACCCCATGCCCGCATGGAAGAAATTATGCTAAAATGAGTAACAAGAAGACTTGCTCTTCTCCAAGCACAAGTGTAAGCCAGATCGGACAAGCCGCTGGAAATTAACGAACTCAACCAAAAGAGAGTACTGCGGATAATAAAAAAACCAAGAAAACCCCGCAACCAGGCATCGTTAACCCCACACTGGAATGCTATAATAAAGGAAAGACTAAAAGAAAGGGAAGGAACTCGGCAAACACAAGCCTCGCCTGTTTACCAAAAACATCGCCTCCTGCAACTAAACCAAGTATAGGAGGTCCAGCCTGCCCAGTGACTAAGGGTTCAACGGCCGCGGTATTTTGACCGTGCAAAGGTAGCGCAATCACTTGTCTTTTAAATAGAGACCTGTATGAATGGCTAAACGAGGGCTTAACTGTCTCCCCCTTCGGGTCAGTGAAATTGATCTATCCGTGCAGAAGCGGATATAATTATACAAGACGAGAAGACCCTTTGGAGCTTAAGGTACAAAACTTAACCACGTCAAACAACTTAATCAAAAAGCAAGAACTTAGTGGGCCATAAGACTTTACCTTCGGTTGGGGCGACCGCGGAGGAAAACCCAGCCTCCGAGTGGAATGGGCCAAACCCCCTAAAACTAAGAGAAACATCTCTAAGCCGCAGAACATCTGACCAAAAATGATCCGGCTAAAGTCGATCAACGAACCAAGTTACCCTAGGGATAACAGCGCAATCCTCTCCCAGAGTCCATATCGACGAGGGGGTTTACGACCTCGATGTTGGATCAGGACATCCTAATGGTGCAGCCGCTATTAAGGGTTCGTTTGTTCAACGATTAAAGTCCTACGTGATCTGAGTTCAGACCGGAGTAATCCAGGTCAGTTTCTATCTGTAACGCTACTTTTTCTAGTACGAAAGGATCGGAAAAGAGGGGCCCATACTTAAAGCACGCCCCGCCCCTAATTAATGAAAACAAATAAATTAAATAAAGGGAGGGCCAAAACCCCTGCCGCCCAAAATAAAGGCATACTGGGGTGGCAGAGCATGGTTAATTGCGAAAGGCCTAAGCCCTTTACACCAGAGGTTCAAATCCTCTTCCCAGTTCATGCTTAGCACCCTGATAAATCACTTAATTAATCCCCTAGCCTATATCGTGCCAGTTCTACTAGCAGTGGCCTTCCTCACACTTATTGAACGAAAAGTCCTAGGATATATACAACTACGAAAGGGGCCCAATGTTGTAGGACCCTACGGACTACTCCAACCCATCGCCGACGGGGTTAAACTTTTTATTAAAGAACCCGTACGCCCCTCTACATCCTCCCCATTCTTATTTTTAGCAACCCCCATTCTTGCATTGACACTAGCCATAACACTATGAGCACCGATACCCATACCGTACCCCGTAATTGACTTAAACCTGGGGATCTTGTTTATTCTAGCCCTCTCAAGTTTAGCAGTATATTCGATCCTGGGGTCAGGATGAGCATCTAATTCAAAATATGCACTAATTGGGGCCCTACGAGCAGTGGCCCAAACAATCTCCTATGAGGTAAGCCTAGGACTAATTCTTCTATCAGTAATTATCTTCTCAGGCGGGTACACACTGCAAACATTTAATACGGCCCAGGAAAGCATTTGACTGCTAGCCCCCGCGTGACCCCTAGCTGCAATATGGTATATTTCAACTCTGGCCGAAACAAACCGAGCCCCCTTTGACCTAACCGAGGGCGAATCAGAATTAGTATCTGGTTTTAACGTAGAATATGCAGGGGGGCCCTTTGCCCTATTTTTTCTGGCCGAATATGCAAATATTCTTCTAATAAATACACTATCGGCCGTGCTGTTTCTGGGAGCATCGCACTTCCCGAATATGCCCGGACTAACAACAGTTAGCCTTATAACTAAGGCCGCACTACTCTCAATTATATTCTTATGAGTACGGGCCTCCTACCCCCGCTTCCGCTACGACCAACTAATGCACCTCGTTTGAAAAAACTTCCTCCCCCTCACCCTAGCTCTTGTGCTATGACATACCGCCCTGCCAATCGCAATGGCGGGCCTACCCCCCCAACTATAACTCAGGAACTGTGCCCGAATATTTAAGGACTACTTTGATAGAGTAGCTTATAGGGGTTAAAATCCCCTCAGTTCTTAGAAAGAAGGGGGTCGAACCCATGCCCAAGAGATCAAAACTCTTAGTGCTTCCTCTACACCACTTTCTAAGACGGGGTCAGCTAATTAAGCTTTCGGGCCCATACCCCGAACATGACGGTTAAAATCCCTCCTCCATCAATGAACCCCTATGTACTCATAATTCTACTGTCCAGCCTAGGGCTAGGAACCACCCTAACTTTCGCCAGCTCCCATTGGCTACTAGCTTGAATAGGGCTAGAAATTAACACCCTAGCGATTGTCCCCCTGATAGCGCAACACCACCATCCCCGAGCAGTGGAAGCCACCACTAAGTATTTCCTAACCCAGGCTACCGCAGCAGCAATAATTATGTTTGCAAGCACAACAAATGCTTGAATCTCAGGGGAATGAGATATGACTAATATATCAAGCCCCCTGGCCACCACAATGCTAATTGCTGCCCTGGCACTTAAAATTGGCCTTGCACCAATACACTTCTGAATACCTGAAGTTCTCCAAGGTCTAGATCTTTTAACGGGCCTAATCTTATCAACCTGACAAAAGCTTGCCCCATTAGCCCTTATTATCCAAGTTGCCCCCGCCATCGACCCCCTTCTTCTAACAGTACTTGGACTAACCTCCACACTAGTGGGAGGTTGAGGGGGATTAAACCAAACCCAACTGCGGAAAATCCTGGCCTACTCCTCTATTGCCCACATGGGCTGAATAATTATTATTCTCCAATACGCCCCCCAACTTACACTCCTAGCACTAGGCACCTATATTTTTATAACATCAGCAGCCTTCCTCACACTAAAAATATTATCAGCCACAAAAATTAATACCCTTGCAATAACCTGATCGAATAACCCCATCCTAGTAACTACAGCCACCCTAGTCCTATTATCCCTGGGCGGACTCCCCCCACTGACAGGGTTTATACCAAAGTGATTAATTCTACAAGAACTGACAAAGCAGGGCCTACCCCTCACCGCCACAGTCATAGCCCTCGCCGCCCTACTTAGCCTCTACTTCTACCTCCGGCTCTGTTACGCAATAGCACTAACCATCTCCCCCAACACACCAAACTCGACCACCCCCTGACGAACTCAAACAACCCAGGCCTCCCTTCCACTCTCCGTCTCCACCACAATTGCATTGGGCCTCCTACCCATAACACCAGCAGTTCTAATGCTAACCAACTAAGGGACTTAGGATAACATTAGACCAAGAACCTTCAAAGCTCTAAGCAGAAGTGAGAACCTTCTAGTCCCTGACTAAGACCTACAAGAGTCTATCTTGCATTTTTTAATTGCAAATCAAATGTTTTAATTAAACTAAGGCCTTACTAGATGGGAAGGCCTCGATCCTACAAACTCTTAGTTAACAGCTAAGCGCTCAAACCAGCGAGCATCCATCTACTTTCCCGCCGTTAGCCTAGTAAGGCGGGAAAGCCCCGGCAGAGTATTACTCTACGTCTTTGGATTTGCAATCCAATGTGTTCTTCACCACAGAGCTTTGGTGGGGAGAGGACTTAAACCTCTGTCTTCAGGGCTACAACCCGCCGCCTAAACGCTCGGCTACCCTACCTGTGGCAATCACGCGCTGATTCTTTTCTACAAACCACAAAGACATTGGCACCCTTTATCTTGTATTTGGTGCCTGAGCTGGAATAGTTGGAACTGCTCTAAGCCTCCTCATTCGAGCCGAGCTAAGCCAACCCGGGTCACTTCTAGGCGACGACCAGATTTATAATGTTATCGTTACTGCCCATGCCTTCGTAATAATTTTCTTTATAGTAATGCCAATTCTCATCGGGGGATTTGGGAACTGACTTGTGCCCCTAATAATCGGGGCCCCCGACATAGCATTTCCACGAATAAATAATATAAGCTTCTGACTCCTCCCCCCATCATTTCTTCTGCTGCTGGCCTCTTCTGGCGTTGAGGCCGGGGCCGGAACAGGCTGAACAGTATACCCGCCACTTGCGGGGAACCTAGCCCACGCAGGAGCATCAGTAGACCTAACAATCTTTTCACTTCACTTGGCAGGTGTCTCATCAATTCTAGGGGCAATTAACTTTATTACTACAACAATCAATATGAAGCCCCCAGCTATTTCTCAGTATCAAACACCTCTGTTTGTATGGGCTGTACTTGTGACAGCTGTACTTCTCCTTCTGTCCCTGCCAGTCCTGGCTGCCGGAATTACTATACTTCTCACGGACCGGAATCTTAATACTACGTTCTTTGACCCAGCCGGAGGTGGAGACCCAATCCTGTATCAACATCTATTCTGATTCTTCGGCCACCCCGAAGTCTACATTCTTATTTTACCGGGATTCGGCATTATTTCACACGTTGTAGCCTACTACGCCGGCAAAAAAGAACCATTCGGCTACATGGGCATGGTGTGGGCTATGATAGCAATTGGCCTGCTTGGCTTTATTGTGTGAGCCCATCACATGTTCACTGTTGGAATGGATGTGGACACCCGCGCCTACTTCACATCCGCAACAATAATCATCGCCATTCCCACAGGCGTAAAAGTATTTAGCTGGCTTGCCACACTCCACGGAGGATCCATTAAATGAGAGACGCCCATGCTATGAGCACTGGGGTTTATCTTCCTTTTTACGGTAGGGGGCCTAACAGGGATTGTCCTAGCCAACTCATCACTTGATATTGTACTCCACGACACATACTACGTAGTTGCACACTTCCACTATGTATTATCAATGGGTGCTGTATTTGCTATTATAGCGGCCTTTGTGCACTGGTTCCCCCTGTTCTCAGGCTACACCCTAAACGATACTTGAACAAAGATCCATTTCGGGGTAATATTTATTGGTGTAAACCTCACATTCTTTCCACAACACTTCCTAGGCTTAGCAGGAATGCCACGACGTTATTCTGATTACCCCGACGCCTACGCCCTATGAAATACAGTATCATCCATCGGGTCCCTTATTTCCCTAGTTGCCGTAATCATATTCCTCTTCATTCTCTGAGAAGCCTTCGCCGCCAAGCGGGAAGTATCCTCAGTAGAACTAACTATAACAAACGTAGAATGGCTTCATGGCTGCCCCCCGCCATATCATACATTTGAGGAGCCTGCGTTTGTCCAAGTTCAATCAAACTAACGAGAAAGGAAGGAATTGAACCCCCATATACTGGTTTCAAGCCAGTCACATAACCACTCTGTCACTTTCTTCTGAAGACATTAGTAAAATGTAAATTACATCACCTTGTCAAGGTGTAATTACAGGTTAAATCCCTGTATGTCTTGTAAATTTAATGGCACATCCCACACAGCTAGGATTCCAAGACGCGGCATCACCCGTTATAGAAGAACTTCTTCACTTTCATGATCACGCTTTAATAATTGTATTTTTAATTAGCACCCTGGTACTGTACATTATTATTGCGATAGTTTCAACTAAACTCACAAACAAATACATCTTAGACTCCCAAGAAATCGAGATTGTGTGAACCATCTTGCCAGCCGTAATTTTAGTTCTAATCGCCCTGCCATCCCTTCGTATTTTGTATCTTATAGACGAAATTAACGACCCGCATCTAACAATTAAAGCAATAGGGCATCAGTGATACTGAAGCTACGAGTACACAGACTACGAAGACCTCGGGTTTGATTCCTACATGATCCCGACTCAGGACCTTACGGCCGGCCAGTTCCGGCTCCTAGAGACAGATCATCGAATAGTAGTCCCAATAGAATCACCAATTCGTATCCTGGTCTCCGCCGAGGACGTACTGCACTCTTGAGCTGTTCCCTCTTTGGGCGTAAAAATGGATGCGGTGCCAGGACGACTAAACCAAACTGCCTTCATTGCCTCACGCCCAGGCGTGTTCTACGGACAATGTTCTGAAATCTGCGGCGCCAATCACAGCTTTATACCTATCGTGGTTGAAGCTGTTCCACTAGAACACTTCGAAAGCTGATCCTCACTAATGCTAGAAGACGCCTCACTAGGAAGCTAATTATTGGACAAAGCGTTGGCCTTTTAAGCCAAAGTTTGGTGATTACCGACCACCCCTAGTGAAATGCCCCAGCTGAACCCTAACCCCTGATTTGCCATTCTAGTGTTCTCATGAATTATTTTCCTTACCATTATCCCAACTAAAATTTTAAATCATACCGCGCCCAACGAGCCTGCCCAAATAGGGGAAGAAAAACACAAAACTGAGCCCTGAAATTGACCATGATAGCTAGTTTCTTCGACCAATTTGCAAGCCCCTCTTTCCTGGGGGTCCCCCTTATTGCCGTTGCAATTGCACTGCCCTGAATTATATTCCCAACACCCTCGTCCCGGTGGCTAAACAATCGGCTTATCACCCTCCAGACATGATTTATTAACCGATTTACTAATCAGCTACTACTGCCCCTCAATACAGGAGGACATAAATGGGCCCTCCTATTTGCCTCCTTGATAGTCTTCCTTATTACTATTAACATACTAGGCCTCCTGCCATATACTTTCACACCTACAACACAATTATCATTAAATATAGGATTCGCAGTGCCACTGTGACTTGCCACTGTAATTATTGGCATACGAAATCAGCCAACGGTGGCCCTTGGCCACCTTCTGCCGGAAGGCACCCCCGTACCCCTAATCCCCGTACTAATCATTATCGAAACAATTAGCCTTTTTATTCGTCCGTTAGCCCTGGGGGTACGACTTACCGCTAACTTAACAGCAGGTCATCTACTAATTCAACTTATCGCCACAGCTGTATTTGTACTTCTCCCAATAATACCAACAGTAGCCATCTTAACTGCCGCTGTTCTTTTTCTCCTTACACTTCTAGAAGTCGCAGTAGCAATGATTCAAGCCTACGTATTTGTACTGCTATTAAGCCTCTACCTACAAGAAAACGTATAATGGCACACCAAGCACATGCATATCATATGGTTGACCCCAGCCCCTGACCACTAACCGGAGCCATCGGTGCTCTACTGATAACATCCGGCCTGGCGATCTGATTTCATTTCCACTCAACAACATTAATAACTCTTGGCCTAGTTCTTCTGATTCTTACCATATTCCAATGATGGCGGGACATTATTCGGGAGGGAACTTTCCAGGGCCACCACACACCCCCAGTACAAAAAGGCCTGCGTTACGGCATAATCCTATTTATTACCTCAGAAGTCTTCTTCTTCCTGGGGTTCTTTTGGGCCTTCTACCACTCAAGTTTAGCCCCTACGCCCGAATTGGGAGGATGCTGACCCCCCACAGGAATCACTACACTAGACCCCTTCGAAGTGCCCCTCCTTAATACAGCAGTCCTGCTAGCATCAGGAGTAACAGTTACATGAGCCCACCACAGCATCATAGAAGGTGAACGAAAACAAGCCATTCAATCCCTCGCACTTACAATCCTGCTAGGCGTATACTTTACTGCCCTGCAAGCTATAGAATATTATGAAGCACCCTTTACGATCGCAGACGGGGTTTACGGCTCTACATTCTTCGTAGCCACAGGCTTCCATGGACTACACGTCATCATCGGCTCAACTTTCCTAGCTGTCTGCCTCCTGCGCCAAATTCAATACCACTTTACCTCTGAGCACCACTTCGGCTTTGAGGCCGCTGCCTGATACTGACATTTTGTTGACGTAGTCTGACTATTCCTCTACGTATCCATCTACTGATGAGGCTCATATCTTTCTAGTATTAATATTAGTACAAGTGACTTCCAATCATTTAGTCTTGGTTAAACCCCAGGGAAAGATAATGAATCTAATTATAACTATTCTTATTATTACAATAGCCCTATCCTCAATTTTAGCAGTTGTGTCCTTCTGACTACCTCAAATAACCCCGGACGCAGAAAAACTTTCCCCCTATGAGTGCGGATTTGACCCGCTAGGCTCTGCTCGTCTGCCCTTCTCATTACGATTCTTCTTGGTCGCCATCTTATTTCTATTATTTGACCTAGAAATTGCCCTTCTTCTCCCACTGCCTTGGGGGGACCAACTCCACAACCCCGCAGGAACATTCTTTTGAGCAACCGCAGTCCTAATTCTATTAACTCTAGGATTAGTTTACGAATGAACCCAAGGCGGCCTAGAGTGAGCAGAATAAGGGAGCTAGTCCAAGATAAGACCTCTGATTTCGGCTCAGATAATTGTGGTTTAAGTCCACAGCCCCCTTATGACACCAGTACACTTCAGTTTTAGTTCAGCATTCATTTTAGGACTGATGGGGTTAGCATTCCACCGCACCCACCTCCTCTCCGCACTTCTATGCTTAGAAGGGATAATGTTGTCCCTATTTATTGCGCTTGCCCTCTGAGCACTACAATTTGAGTCCACAAGCTTCTCTACAGCCCCCATACTTCTGCTAGCTTTCTCTGCCTGTGAGGCAAGCACAGGTCTTGCCCTCCTGGTTGCCACAGCCCGAACTCACGGGACTGACCGCCTGCAAAACCTTAGTCTCCTACAATGTTAAAAGTACTAATCCCCACAATTATACTATTCCCGATAATCTGACTGACCCCTCCCAAATGGCTATGAACAGCAACAACTGCCCACAGCCTATTAATTGCTCTTGCTAGCCTCACATGGTTAAAATGATCATCCGAAGCCGGATGGGCCACATCCAGCCCCCACCTGGCCACAGACCCACTATCAACCCCCCTACTAGTGCTGACCTGCTGACTCCTCCCATTAATAATCCTAGCCAGCCAGAACCACATCTATCCCGAGCCTGTCAGCCGACAGCGCCTGTATATCACACTTCTGGCCTCATTACAAACTTTTCTGATTTTAGCATTTGGCGCCACCGAGATCATCATATTCTATATTATATTTGAGGCTACCCTGATTCCCACCCTTATCATTATTACACGGTGGGGAAACCAGACTGAGCGACTCAATGCAGGGACCTATTTTCTATTTTATACTCTGGCGGGCTCCCTACCCCTTCTTGTCGCCCTCCTGCTACTTCAGCAAACTACAGGGACGCTATCCATGTTAGTAATTCAGTACTCCCAACCAATAATGCTAAACTCCTGAGGCCATAAAGTCTGGTGAGCAAGCTGTCTTATTGCATTCTTAGTAAAAATACCACTATACGGTGTACACCTCTGACTCCCCAAAGCCCACGTAGAAGCGCCTGTCGCTGGGTCTATGGTCCTAGCAGCAGTACTACTTAAGCTAGGAGGGTACGGAATGATGCGAATAATAGTCATGCTAGACCCCCTATCCAAAGAACTAATTTACCCATTTATTATTCTAGCACTATGGGGGATCATCATAACAGGAACTATCTGCTTACGACAAACAGACCTTAAGTCACTTATCGCCTACTCATCTGTCAGCCACATGGGGCTTGTTGCAGGCGGAATCTTAATCCAAACCCCTTGAGGATTCTCGGGGGCAATTATTCTAATAATCGCCCACGGATTAGTCTCCTCAATATTGTTTTGCTTAGCTAATACAGCCTACGAACGAACCCATAGCCGAACCATAATTTTAGCCCGCGGATTACAAATAATTTTTCCACTGACAGCGGTGTGATGGTTCATTGCCAACCTCGCTAACCTAGCACTACCCCCGCTCCCAAACCTTATGGGGGAACTTATAATTATCACAACCCTATTTAACTGATCCCCCTGAACTCTCGCACTTACAGGCGCGGGGACATTAATTACAGCAGGCTACTCCCTCTATATATTCCTGATATCTCAACGAGGCCCGGTGCCCAACCACATCATGAAACTTCCACCCTTTCACACCCGAGAGCATCTACTCATAGCTTTTCACCTGATCCCAGTAATTCTACTTGTAGCAAAACCAGAACTCATGTGAGGCTGATGTTACTAGTAAGTATAGTTTAACTAAAATATTAGATTGTGATTCTAAAGACGGGGGTTAAAATCCCCCTACTCACCAAGGAAGGACAGAAATCAGTAAGTACTGCTAATACTTATGTACCCCGGTTAAACTCCGCGGCTTCCTCACGCTTCTGAAGGATAATAGCGCATCCATTGGTCTTAGGAACCAAAAACTCTTGGTGCAAATCCAAGTGGAAGCTATGAATTCAACTTTAATTATATCTTCCTCACTCATTTTAGTTATCGCAACTCTTATGTTCCCCCTATTAACGACTCTCAACCCCAAACCGCAGAGCCCAGAATGAGCAAACACACATGTTAAGACCTCTATCAGTGCCGCCTTTTTTATTAGCCTCCTCCCCCTTATAATTTTCTTGGACCAGGGCATAGAAAGTGTCACTACAAACTGACACTGAATAAATACGCACGTATTTGACACAAATATTAGCTTTAAATTTGACCACTACTCCCTTATTTTCACCCCAATTGCTCTTTACGTCACCTGGTCTATTTTAGAATTCGCACTATGATACATACACTCGGACCCCAACATAAATCGATTCTTTAAATACCTTCTCCTATTTCTGGTAGCCATGATCACCCTTGTAACAGCTAATAACATATTTCAATTATTTATTGGCTGAGAGGGGGTTGGAATCATATCTTTCCTACTAATCGGATGATGGTACGGACGGGCCGACGCCAACACAGCGGCCCTCCAGGCCGTTATCTACAACCGAGTGGGGGATATCGGACTGATCCTCAGCATGGCCTGATTCGCCATAAATTTAAACTCCTGAGAAATTCAACAAATCTTCTTCCTGTCAAAAAATTTTGATACAACAATTCCCGTAATAGGACTCATTCTCGCAGCAACAGGAAAATCGGCCCAATTTGGCCTACACCCGTGGCTCCCTTCTGCCATGGAGGGCCCCACACCAGTATCCGCCCTACTGCACTCTAGCACTATGGTTGTTGCAGGAATCTTTCTACTAATCCGCCTCCACCCCATCATAGAAAACAATGAAATTGCATTAACAACCTGCCTCTGCCTGGGAGCCCTAACCACATTATTCACCGCTACCTGCGCCCTCACCCAGAATGATATCAAAAAAATTGTAGCTTTCTCAACATCCAGCCAACTAGGCCTAATAATGGTCACAATCGGATTAAATCAACCACAACTAGCCTTCCTGCACATTTGTACACATGCCTTTTTTAAGGCCATACTATTCTTATGCTCCGGATCAATTATCCACAGCCTAAATGATGAACAAGACATCCGAAAGATAGGAGGCCTTCATAACTTAATACCGGCCACCTCGACCTATCTCACAATTGGCAGCCTAGCATTAACAGGCACACCATTCTTAGCCGGGTTTTTCTCAAAAGACGCCATTATTGAAGCCCTAAACACCTCCCACCTTAACGCCTGGGCCCTAACTCTCACACTAATCGCCACATCATTCACCGCCGTCTACAGCTTCCGAGTTATCTTCTTCGTAACTATAGGATCCCCGCGATTTCCTCCCCTGTCGCCCATTAACGAAAATAACCCACTAGTAATTAACCCAATTAAACGGCTTGCCTGAGGAAGCATCATTGCAGGACTCATCATTACCTCAAACTTCCTACCCTTAAAAGCGCCCGTCGCAACGATGCCCCCCTCCCTAAAAATAGCGGCCCTTGTAGTTACAATCGCCGGATTATTAGTAGCCATAGAACTTACAGCTGTGACAAATAAACAGATCAAAATTACCCCTACAACCTCATTGCATAACTTCTCAAATATACTAGGGTATTTTCCCGCGATAATCCACCGACTACCCCCAAAACTTAATCTAGCCCTAGGACAATCAGTAGCCACTAAACTAGACCAAACATGATTTGAAATCTCGGGACCAAAAGGACTAGCTTTAACCCAAATGATAATATCAAAAATTACAAGTGATATCCAGCGAGGAATAATTAAAACATACTTAACCATTTTTTTACTAACCATAACCCTTGCCGTCCTCTTAGCAGTAATTTAGACTGCACGAAGGGCACCCCGACTCAGCCCCCGAGTTAGCTCTAGTACTACAAGTAGTGTCAGCAGCAACACCCACGCACAAATAACCAATATTATACCACCAAAAGAATACATTATAGCCACACCACCAACATCTCCACGCAACATAGAAAATTCTTTAAGCCCATCAATAATAACCCAAGAACCCTCATATCAGCCCCCTCAAAACACCCCCCCTATCAAAACCACCCCTAAAAAATAAACCACCACATACCCTACAACAGAACGACTTCCCCAAGCCTCCGGGAAAGGCTCAGCAGCTAGTGCTGCCGAATAAGCAAACACCACGAGCATACCCCCTAAATAAATTAAAAAGAGAACCAAAGACAAAAAAGACCCCCCAGACCCAACCAAAACCCCACACCCAACCCCTGCTGCCACCACCAAACCTAAAGCAGCAAAATAGGGCGTAGGATTAGAAGCAACAGCAATCAACCCCACAATTAAAGCCACCAATAACATAAACATAAAATAGGTCATAATTCTTGCTCGGACTTTAACCGAGACCAATGACTTGAAGAACCACCGTTGTAGTTCAACTACAAGAACAATAATGGCAAGCCTACGAAAAACCCACCCATTAATTAAAATCGCCAACGACGCATTAGTTGACCTACCAACGCCGTCCAACATCTCTGTATGATGAAACTTTGGGTCCCTTCTCGGACTATGTCTAATTGCACAAATCCTAACAGGACTGTTTCTGGCCATACACTACACCTCTGATATCTCAACCGCATTTTCATCAGTAGCTCACATCTGTCGAGATGTAAATTACGGCTGATTTATTCGCAACATACATGCCAACGGAGCATCATTCTTTTTTATCTGCATTTATATGCATGTTGCCCGAGGACTATACTACGGGTCCTACCTCTACAAAGAGACCTGAAACATTGGTGTAGTCCTCTTACTGCTAGTCATAATAACAGCCTTTGTTGGTTACGTCCTCCCCTGAGGGCAGATATCCTTCTGAGGCGCCACAGTAATCACAAACCTGCTATCAGCCGTCCCGTACATGGGGGATACCCTTGTTCAGTGGATCTGAGGAGGCTTCTCTGTAGACAATGCAACTCTGACACGATTCTTCGCATTTCACTTCCTACTTCCATTTATTATTGCCGCCGCCACCATTATCCACCTGCTGTTTCTACACGAAACGGGCTCAAACAACCCAGCCGGGCTGAACTCCGACGCAGATAAAATTTCTTTCCACCCGTACTTCTCATATAAAGACCTTCTCGGCTTTGTATTAATATTATTAGCCCTCACATCATTAGCCCTATTCTCCCCCAACCTGTTAGGAGACCCAGACAACTTTACCCCCGCCAACCCAATAGTGACACCCCCACATATTAAGCCTGAATGATACTTCTTATTTGCCTACGCCATCCTACGATCAATTCCAAACAAATTAGGGGGAGTCCTTGCATTACTATCCTCCATTCTAGTACTAATAGTGGTCCCAATTCTCCATACCTCAAAACAACGAGGCCTCACATTCCGCCCAGTAACTCAGTTTTTATTCTGAGCCCTGGTGGCAGATATAATTATCCTAACATGAATTGGGGGTATACCCGTAGAACACCCATACGTTATTATTGGACAAATCGCATCTGTCCTATACTTCGCACTTTTCCTCGTCCTTATTCCACTAGCAGGATGACTAGAAAATAAAGCACTAAAATGAGCTTGCCCTAGTAGCTTAGTCTAAAAGCATCGGTCTTGTAATCCGAAGATCGGAGGTTAAATTCCTCCCTAGCGCCCAGAAAAGGGAGATTTTAACTCCCACCCCTGGCTCCCAAAGCCAGAATTCTAAATTAAACTATCTTCTGATAGTAACATGTATGGTATAGTACATAATATGTATAATATTACATTATGCATTAGTACTAATATATGTATTATCACCATTAAACTATCTTAACCCCAAAGCAAGTACTATCGACGAAAACGCACATAAAACAAGTATTTATAAATCAGAATTAATTTATTTTAACTTAAAAGCAAGAACATAATATCTTAAACGTACATAAAGCAAATCATCAAGATTCCACAATTAAATTATTTTAAGGCTTGAGAAAGAGGTTTATCTAATAAACAGTCCACCTCACAATTTTACTTTGGAAGCACAACTAAGATTTTTTTAGAAATAATTAATGTAGTAAGAGACCACCAAACATATACATTAAGGCACATCATGCATGATAGAACCAGGGACACTTAACTAGGTTATTGTATTTTATGAACTATTCCTGGTATCTGGTTTCTATCTCAGGTATTGTTTAGTGTAGACCCCCAATTCCTTACCAAAATGGCATATTGGTTACAGGTGTAGTACATACTCCGCATTACCCCACATGCCGGGCATTCTTTTATATGCATCTGGTTTTTTTTTTGGTAACCTTTCACTTACATTTCAGAGTGCAGGCACAAATGAAATATCAAGGTTGAACATTTTTCTTGCCAGAATTAAAATAGGTTCATTATTAAAAGACATAACTTAAGAATAACATATTAATAATTCAAGTGCATAACATACTTATTCTTCTTCAGTTTACCCCTATATAATATGCCCCCTTTGGTTTTTGCGCGACAAACCCCCCTACCCCCCTACGCTCAGCAAATCCTGTTATCCTTGTCAAACCCCGAAACCAAGGAAGACTCGAGAACGTGCAGACTAACAAGTTATGGATATGGGTTAGCCATCCGCATTATATATACATGCATATCGCGCTAACCCGCCACAAAAACCCCCCCCTAATATTAGCCCTTAGGCCCCGAATAAAAATTTCAGAAAAACCCTCAATGCAAAAAAATCAAATGTTTTATTGC